TTACAAAGTGTTTTAGGCTGGATTGATGCCGAGATATATACGGGGATCTATATAGGAATTCAGAGAAAACTAAAAAAGAAAAGTAAGAAAGTTACACAAAAAGTTTAGAATTATGATCAAAATGAGTTTCAATTATTTTAGTAAACAAATATTTGCTACCTGCCCTTCTATGGACTCTATAGATCTAAAGAAAATATTATAGAAAAAAGAAAAATCTTATATTATTGGAACAAACAGGTCGATGGGGAAAAAAATGCTCCCCACCTTCGAAATGAGAAAATATGCTAAAAATGAAATGAAGTATTTTGTGTTTTTTTGGCAACAAAAAAAGACTTTCTTTTTGTTGAATGTGATAAGGTAAAGAGAAGAATTCTTATTCTACATATTCAAGAGCGGCAGTAATTTCATTTTTGAAATGAGTCAATTTTTGAGTCAGGTCGATTGAGATTATTACAACGTTTTATTACTTATTTTATTTTTTATTTGTTTGTTGCACAAAAAAACTTTTTGAATTCCCGGTCGAAAGAGATTTTCCCAAGGAAAACGCCTTTAACGCCGCCCAGAAACCCTTCCTTTTCCAAACATTTTTACGAATACGTTTTTTTGATGCAGAAGTACGTTTTTTTGGAACTGCCATTTAAATAAAAATTAAGAGATTACTCATTGGTATAGTTGGATGTGAAAGACATCTGTTGTTCAAAAGGGTCTGCGCTTTCCTAATGCATTCTATTTATATTTTTCTGTTAAAAAAAAATAGGAAAGATCTGGTAAAATCGCATTAAAAAAATATGCGTAAAGTAAAATAAAAAGGGTTTGTATTGATTGGTATCTTTCTTTCAAATTATTTCCCAAACCACAACATTAAAATAAAGAATATGAACTAAATTTCATTTTTCTTTACTTTCTCTGTTCTATATTTGATTATTTGATTTACATGGAATCAAATTCCAATACCTTGATAAGGGAAAATTAGTAACGGAAAAGAAAAATGGACTTAATCCTACTTTTTATTTGAATTTTTAAATTCAAAGCAGACTAGTAATTAATCTCTTTCTTTCCTATGATTTGACCAATTGGAACTTCTTGATTTGAATATTTGAAGTATTTAGCAGAAACTTAGAAAGAATAAATAAAAATTCTATTTTATTTATGGCAGTATATATCTTATTTTTTTAGTGACTCATTTCAAAAGAAGTAAGATCCGATGAATTGGAAACAATTACTATTTTTTAAGAATTAAAAAACTTTTTTTATGGAACAGACATATCAATATGCGTGGATCATACCTTTGGTTCCACTTCCAGTTCCTATATTAATAGGAATGGGACTTCTTCTTTTTCCGACAGCAACGAAAAATATTCGTCGTATGTGGGCTTTTCCGAGTATTTTATTGTTAAGTATAGTCATGATTTTTTCAACAAATCTGTCTATTCACCAAATAACCAGCAATTCTATTTATCAATATGTATGGTCTTGGACTCTCAATAATGATTTTTCTTTCGAATTAGGCTACTTGATCGATCCGCTTACTTCTATTATGTCAATGTTAATCACTACTGTTGGAATTATGGTTCTTATTTATAGTGATAATTATATGGCTCACGATCAAGGATACTTGAGATTTTTTGCTTATATGAGTTTTTTCAGTACTTCGATGTTGGGATTAGTTACTAGTTCGAATTTGATACAAATTTATATTTTTTGGGAATTGGTTGGATTGTGTTCCTATCTATTAATAGGTTTTTGGTTCACAAGACCTCTTGCAGCAAATGCTTGTCAAAAGGCGTTTGTAACGAATCGTGTAGGGGATTTTGGTTTATTATTAGGAATTTTAGGTTTTTATTGGATAACAGGTAGTTTTGAATTTCGAGATTTATTCGAAATATTCAATAACTTGATTTATAATAATCAGGTAAATTATCCTTTTGTTACATTGTGTGCTGCTCTATTATTTACTGGTGCAGTTGCTAAATCTGCACAATTTCCTCTTCATATATGGTTACCTGATGCTATGGAAGGCCCTACTCCTATTTCGGCTCTTATACATGCTGCCACTATGGTGGCAGCGGGGATTTTTCTTGTAGCTCGCCTTCTTCCTCTTTTCATAGTTATACCCTATATAATGAATTTGATCTCGTTGATAGGCATAATAACAGTATTATTGGGGGCGACTTTAGCTCTTGCTCAAAAAGACATTAAGAGGGGTTTAGCCTATTCAACAATGTCTCAATTGGGTTATATGATGTTAGCTCTAGGAATGGGGTCTTATCGAAGTGCTTTATTTCATTTGATTACTCATGCTTATTCAAAAGCATTATTATTTTTAGGGTCCGGATCTGTTATTCACTCAATGGAAACTATTGTTGGCTATTCTCCGGAGAAAAGTCAGAATATGGTTCTTATGGGCGGTTTAACAAAACATGTACCGATTACCAAAACCTCTTTTTTATTGGGTACACTTTCTCTTTGTGGTATTCCGCCTCTTGCTTGTTTTTGGTCA